ATCATTCGTGGATGAAACCAGAGGGAAAAATGCCATTGCCAAAAAGTGACAAGATAACATTTCCATTTATTCATAAAAAGAGACGTCCCTTTTGAAGCCAGAATGCATTTTCTTTGATATCGAACATAATGCATGCAAGGTTCTTTGACCAACCAAAGATTCGCCTGACAATCCGTAACCTTAAGAAGGACGCTCCCTAGACATTCTATTTTTCGATAGAAATAGATTCGTTCAAGAAAAACTCCAAAAGATGTTGATTGTAAATGAGAAGATTGCTTACGTAAAAATAGGAAAATGGATTCATATTCACATACATAAAAATTATATAAGAATAAAAAGAATCTTTGATTTCGTTTTAAACCGGCTTTCTTTGGAGTCCTAAGACTACAATACTCGTTGAGAAAGAATCGTAAGAAATGCAAAGAAGGGGCATCTTTTACCCAATAGCGAAGGGTTTGCACCAGGATGTCTACATGGACAGGGTAGGGGATTAAGATATCTAACACAAAATCTAAATGTGAAAAATTGTCTTCGAAAAAGGGAAATATTGAATGAATGGATCGTAAATTCTGAGATTTGACTATCTTTTGCCTTTTCCCTTCTAGAGAAGATATTAATCGTAGAGAAAATGGAATTTCCACAATAAATGCAAACCCCTCTGATAGGATTTGAGAATACAAATTCTTGTTGCGGCCAAAAAATGGATTTTTCTTCGAATCATTCGTAGAAATAAGAAAATGGTTCTGTTTATACATTCGAGTAATTAACCGTTTCACAATAAGTAAACTGGATTTATTCTCAGAATCCCTATTTTCCGACAAAAAGGATCGACTCAAACTACGATCATGGGCAAATGCATAAATATACTCCTGAAAAATAAGTGGATATAGAAAGTCCTGCTGTCGAGATCTCTCTAATTGTAAATCTCTTTGGATTTCCTCCATTTGAAATTCGATTGGAATCAAAGGTAGTTTAGGGGGTTATCAAATGCTACATAGTACGATACAGTCAAAACAAGGTATTCTTTTTTCCTAAGAAAAAGTACCTGGAACTTATCAACAGATTCTCTACCCTTTCTTTTTTCCATTTCATTTAGTCTATTATAGGATAAGAAGATGGTTAGAAATCTTTTATTTTTTAAACCTAATCGCTCTTTTGATTTCGGAAAAACGTTCGTTATCAATATACTGCTTCTTTTACACACACCTCCATTCCATAATCCCATTCCATAATATAGAATGCCAATAGTTAGGATTCATTAAAAAAAGATAGAATCCACTCGTGGGAGAAGAAGCTCTTCCCGTATCAGGCACTAATCTACTTTTAACGTCTAATTAGATCGGGAAATTATTCCAATTAAGAACAAAAGCTGGTTGCTTTTTCTTTCTAATAAAAAATTGAAGCCCTGGGGCCATATCCATTTATTCATTCGACCCAACTTTCTTTTGTTCCATTCCAATAATTTCAACAGGATTTTCTAACGATCCTATAAGAATGAAATACGCCTGGAACTTTCCATTGATACGACATGCTATTTTTTCCATTCATTCCCTTTCAGGATCAGTCGCGGTCTTCCAAACTTTTCCAATGGTATGGACGAATTCCTCGCTTCATCTATATGTGTAAAAGATTCTAGCCGCACTTAAAAGCCGAGTACTCTACCATTGAGTTAGCAACCCAAATAAAATAAAAATGAAAAAAATGTAGCTCTCAACTCAGGTATGTTATAGATACACCAAAAAAATCAATCAAATTGAATTGAAACAAAGAGAAAGGAAATGAACCCCTTTTCACTTATCAAGATGAATTATATTTGTTCGAGACACTGTTGTCAATATAAAAAAAAATGGTGAAAAAAGAATAGACCCGAAAAAGAAAAAGAAATTGCATTTAATTTGCAAAAAAACGAATTTCACAATCCAATAATATTCAACTTCTATTAGCACTACATATCTAATCTACATATCTATAGATAGATACAATAAAAATAAAAAATCTAAATGGAAGAAAAAAATCGTTCCATAATAGATGGATTTCATCAATTCATCAATCTAAGTGCAATAAGCAAAGTGGATTTTTTTCAGTTAGTCGAGTTCTAATGAAAACCGCACAATTGAAGGAAATGTCCTTATTTTTTATTTATCGTATCAAGTTTTTTCGTTCTAGACCATCAGATTCGATGGAAGCAATGATAAATAGATACAAATAGAACAGAAAAAGGGGGGTCAAAAAAAAAACAAGTATAGAAAATTCTATACAAGTTGCTACCCCCCTTGGTATTACTTTAATTTGAATTGAATTTCATTTGATTAGACGGAAGTTCCTTAAAAACTTCTGCTTTCTTTAAAAGATTATGAACAGTTACTGTGGGTTGAGCCCCTATTTCGAGGAAATATAGAATAGCAGGAACATTTAAATAAGTTTCTTTCTTTATTGGATCATAAAACCCCAGTGTTCTAAGGTCTTTTCCTTCTCTTCGAGATCGAACATCAATTGCAACGATTCGATAGACGGCTCATTGGGATAGATATAGATGAACAAGACCCCCCCTAGAACCGTATAGGAAGTTTTCTCTTCGTACGGCTCGAGAAAAAATGATTGAATTCAAAGTTTTGTCTATGTATGCAATTCGAATATTTGAATTCTAAGAAATCAATGACAAAAGAGCCTATAACATAGACTATACTATGATTTCAGTCTTTTTTATTTTCAGGAAAAAAAAATAAAAAAGAAACCACTCCTACTCATAACTCAAGTTAGATAATTTTCAAAGAAAATCTTTAGTCAATTTCATTTATTGAGCGGTCTTTAACCCGCTTTCTTTGTCTCGTTTAAAATTCGATTTAGATTCTTGAGACTAGCGAGACAATTCAAACGGCATTTCCTTGTTTTTGGATCCTTATTTTTTTATTTAAAATCATTGGGTTTAGACATGACTTCGGTGCTTCTTTTCTTAATGCTTTCAAAATGGCAGCAACATACCCCTTGTTGATTAAAGAATCGTACGGATAGTTGATTCCCCGTGATACACTTACACTTTGAATTCAAAAAGTTTGATCAATTGCAACAAGTTTTCTTTTTTTTTTTTTATTGCAAACTTGTTTGAATCGGATCCTTAGAATTTGTATATATTCTATGGAAGAAGGTATATTTACGAAGTTGTTCGGATTGATTGGCATTAACCCTAGATTCTTGACCCCGAAAAAGAAATGAATCCTTTTCTACTCGAGCTCCATTGTGAACTATTAACAACTCCCCCAAAAGGAATGGTTCTAATGTAACAAACAATGTCGAGACAAAAGCACCTTCATCATCTATTACTAGATAAGTGGAAAATGGTGGATGTCAAAATCCACAAAGGATCATGTCCTTCAAGTCGCACGTTGCTTTCTACCACATCGTTTCAAACGAAGTTTTACCATAACATTCCTCTTATTTGGAGCCGAATTGATTCAATCGTGGAATCATGAATAGTCATTGGTTTAGTTGTACATAGCCGTCGTAATCTAGATCTTATATTATCTATGTATGTGTCACTTCGAAATATGAGATATGTGTAATATGGGTAAGTGGAATTCTTTTTCTGAAAAAGTCTTAGCATAACATACCTAAATCTATTTTTTGTAAATAGTTAATTCTCTTGAATAGTTACCCAGTTCTTCCGATCGCTGACAAAGGGCAAGGGAAAGATCTTGTTGTTTTTGAAACGACCTTGGATCTCTAGCGGACCTCTCAGTAGGATTCGAACTCGGATGAAGTTCGGACTCTCTAGCAGAGAAAATGGAATGGCTGGGAAGAAGCTGCCTCAAATAGAGATTTTTCCCATTTTAATTAGTCCTAAGATATATAAGGACCGCTACTCCAAAAAAGAGTATTATACCCTTGATCGTGAAATATTGATTCCTTATTGAACCCTGTGAATTGCGTTGCGTCCATGAATAGTACAAATTCTTGATCTCTCTCACTATCTCTCTCAGCTCGAAAGTCCAGAATTTCCATCGATCCTTTGACATTTTGATTTTACCGGCTTTTTAAAAAAGTTACATTAGAATAGGTTGAACTCCTATTATTTAGGAAATTTCTATTATTTATGTTATGAAATTTCTATTTATAGATTAAAAAATAGAATAAAAGGGAGTAGAAATCTAGAATCTAAAAACAAATAACGTTTTGAATCTTCATCTTCAAGTGATTGATATAGGATAGATTCCACCCTTGATACTTTTTTTTTTGAATCCTAGAAATTCCATTCTTGTGATTGAACTAGAACAATACGTACCCTCTAACTATAACCCTATAAGATAAGCATTTCTTCATTTTAAATGGATTTTGGTTAACATATTTTCAATACTAATCTTTTCAGAAAGGGAAAAAAAAATGGGGGATAAGATAAACCACCCCCGCCTCAATCATTTCATCGATCCAACCCTGCATTTGAACTAAACACGAAATACCGAAAAAAAGGGCTATGCTCTGGGACGGAAGGATTCGAACCTCCGAATAGCGGGACCAAAACCCGTTGCCTTACCACTTGGCCACGCCCCATTTCCATTTTAAATTCACACTAAAAAACAATAGTCTTGTAATTGATTTTTTGTCAACTCCAGCCCAAAGATCTAGATATCTATAGAATCTACTGGTATTAGGATTTTGATACATATAATTCTAGATTATAGATAGTATATATCTATAATAGAATTTAATTGAATTTATTGATCATTACATAGAATTCAATTAAGATATTGTATGAAAGTATGATTTCTTCTATTCTCTTTGAGAATTGGAGGATTTTTGATTGGGTGGGTTTCAAGAAAAAGAAGGATTTTTTGTATACCTTATCGACTTTCTTCCTTTTTCCGTATCTCAAAAACTCAATCAAATTGCAATTATCTCCAAGAACAAAATGTCTGCTATGCTTAATACCGTAAGTTTGATCTGTATTAATTCTGCCCTTTATTCGAGTCCTTTTTTCTTCTTTGGCAAATTGCCTGAAGCCTATGCATTTTTGAATCCAATCGTAGATATTATGCCAGTCATCCCTTTGTTTTTTTTGCTCTTAGCTTTTGTTTGGCAAGCTGCTGTAAGTTTTCGATGAAATCTGTAATAATAATATCCTAGAAAATGAATGCATAATTTTGCGCAAAAAAATTTCTAACAACTGCAAAAATCAGATAGTCTGAACCCTAGATTCGGACACTCAAATTATTGGATAGTCGCCAAAACTCCGGTTTACCCGTATTTCCTCATTTTAAATCCTTTATTCATTCCAGGGAAAGACCCTAACCCCATTAGGGTCTCTCCCATAATAAGATTTTATAATTTGAATAGGAAAGTATTTTTGTAATGAAAAAAAATCCGATTTATTGGTTTCAAAATAGGATATGTGGTAGAAAAATGGAAAATCTATTCTCTTTTTTTTTTCAAAAAAAACTATCTTGGAGATTGTGCAATGCTTACTCTAAAACTCTTTGTTTATACCGTAGTGATCTTTTTTGTCTCTCTCTTTATTTTTGGATTCCTATCTAATGATCCGGGACGAAATCCGGGACGTGAAGAATAAAATCCAAGGCGTTTTTCTTGGGTCATTTTCGGATTTTAGCGGGATTTTATCTATTCCATTTCTCTACACGTTTAACTAAGATTTCCAAAATTGGAAAAAAATCAATCAAGTCATCAACGGAAACGGAAAGAGAGGGATTCGAACCCTCGGTACGAATAACTCGTACAACGGATTAGCAATCCGACGCTTTAGTCCACTCAGCCATCTCCCCCAATTTAAAAAGATAATTACTACGTTACACATAATGTAACGAGTCCGTCCTTTTTTCTCGCCTTTCTCTATTCTATTATATATATAGAGAGAGAGATCTACAAATCAGGAATTAGCTATATATAGAGAGGGAGATCTACAAATCAAGAATTTCCCTTATCTACCGGAGGGGCTCGAACGCGCCAAGAGCCGAACTAAAGAAAAAGAAAGAAGACCTCTTTGTTTTTGTGTTCGTTTTGTTCGAAAGGTCCTTCCCTTTCTGATGGCCCGGCTGGGTATTGAATTGACCAGACCGGGCCCTTTTTTTGTTCCAACGAATTAAAGAATTTTTTCTCTTACATCTGATTTGAAAATTTTCTTCTATTTTTTCAATTCAATCAATCTTTTAGATTAAAGCAAAAAAACAATAAAGAAGAAAACCCATTTACATTTTTTTCTTGTTCTATTTTCATTTTCGAAACTAAAAAAACATTGTTCATTCTTCCACAATTCATTTTTTTAGTGTTTTTTAGTGATTCGTATCTATTAAAACTTCTTAAATTTGGATCTCCCCTCGACAAAGTTCAACACTCTTGTTTTTTTTTGCTGATTCTTTGACGATCCGTTCGAAATTATTTTGGTCGACAAAAGGTCCGTTTGTATACAATAATCATATCGTAGCGGGTATAGTTTAGTGGTAAAAGTGTGATTCGTTCTATTAACCCTTTCAAAGTTAAAGGGTCTTTCGGTTTTATTCATATTCCGATCAAAAACTTTATTTCTTAAAAGGATTTAATCCTTTCCCTCTCAATAAGAAATTCGAGAAAAAGTACACATTCTCGTAATTTGTATCCACGAGTTTCTTTTTATTTATAAAGGAAAAGGTTGGATGATAAAATTGCGAAACAGAATTTTCAATTGGACCTAGACTTCCAATTGAATAAGTATGAGTAAAGGATCCATGGATCAAGATAGAAAGTCAATTTCTAATCGTAACTAAATCTTCCTCTTAAAGAACTAAATGGAAGCAAAATAGCTACTCAACGATGACTTTGGTTTACTAGAGGCATCGGCATATTGTTTTAGCTCGGTGGAAAACAAAACCCTTTTCCTTAGGATCCTTTCCAATAGAAATAGAGAACGAAGGAACTAGAAGGATTGTTAGAATTCCCTTCTTCTAGAAGGATCATCTAGAAAGCGATTCATTTTGTTTGTATTCGGGCAAAAAGCTGACGTAGATGTTATGGATATAATTTTGTTCACATCTTCCATCTAGGAATTGACTCATTTTTCATTTCCATAAAGGAGCCGAATGAAACAAAAGTTTCGTGTTCGGTTTTGAATTAGAGACGTCCAAAAGGCTCAATTGACGTCGACTATAACCCCTAGCCTTCCAAGCTAACGATGCGGGTTCGATTCCCGCTACCCGCTTTTTCTCTTTTCAAAATATTCTATCAGAGCTTCTATTCATTTCATAAATATAGATAATCTAGTTATAGATAATATAGTTACTAATCTTTTCAGAAAGGGAAAAAAAAAATGGGGGATAAGATAAACCACCCCCGCCTCAATCATTTCATCGATCCAACCCTGCATTTGAACTAAACACGAAATACCGAAAAAAAGGGCTATGCTCTGGGACGGAAGGATTCGAACCTCCGAATAGCGGGACCAAAACCCGTTGCCTTACCACTTGGCCACGCCCCATTTCCATTTTAAATTCACACTAAAAAACAATAGTCTTGTAATTG